GGATTTTCAGTCCTCTGCTCTACCAGCTGAGCTATCCCGACCATTCACGACACATCATCCTCATTTTATTTTAATATAGAACTTGGGTCTATGTCAATTACAAAAACTAAAAAAGTATTACAAAGTATTATACAGGACCTGATATAATTTCTTGGATCTTCAAAAAAAGGTTGTAAATTTCAATACAGTACAAGTAATGATATGTATTGTTAATTATTCAAATGAAATTTTAAACGGGGATTCCTTGCTCAACGATGTTCGTTTGTACGTGTATCATATATATCACACACGGCTTGTGATAAGAAAAAATTTTCTTCTCTGATCCGTTTGTGTTTATGAAAGAGTAGAATAAGAATGAATGAGAAACATAACGAATTTTGAATCGCTAATAAAATTATAAAATAAAAAATCCGTAATTCGGGAGTCAACCGGGTCGTTTTGGGGATAGAGGGACTTGAACCCTCACGATTTCAAAAGTCGACGGATTTTCCTCTTACTATAAATTTCATTGTTGTCTATATTGACATGTAGAATGGGACTCTATCTTTATTCTCGTCTGATTAATCAATTCTTAAAATTAAAAATATATATCAGACTATGATGGAGTGAATGATTTGATCCATGAATATTAGATTTTTTTTTTCAATTTGGAATCGATTCACAATAATTCTTTCATTTTTCATATACTTTCATTTTTCATATAAATATAAAAAAATAAAGATTCGGGTCGTCATTAATCATTTGGAGATAGTATTTCAGTACTATACGTATACATATGTATTATAGGTTTATCCTTCATCTTTTCTGAAGTTTCGATATAAGGATTCCTTTGCTAACACAATGCAGCCAACTCCATTTGTTAGAACAGCTTCCATTGAGTCTCTGCACCTATCCCTTTTTATTCTATTCTCGGTTTATGAAACCCCTGTTTGTTTTCATAAAACAGGATTTGGCTCAGGATTGCCCATTTTTAATTCCAGGGGTTCTCTGAATTTGAAAGTTCTCACTTGGTAGGTTTCCATACCAAGGCTCAATTCAATTAAGTCCGTAGCGTCTACCAATTTCGCCATATCCCCCTTTTTTTGTGATGTGATTAGGATCACACCATGATGCCGCCCCCCTTTTCATTTATATTATGCTGGAACCATTGAATTCGTTAGATACCGGTTCCTATATTGAAAAGTGTTTTCTACTATATTGAATTGAATTCATTATTATTGAATTGAATTCTTGTCTATTTTCATTTAATTTTATTTCATCTCTATCGGAGACCTGTATTTGGTCCAATCAGAAAAAATTCTATCGTTTCTATATCAGAAATTCAATATAGATATATACCACATAACATATATATTATACTATGATATATAATCATATATTTTTTATACTTATATATGCCCTTATTTCTATCGTTTTTAGTATACAATTTTGAATACTTGAACGGTCGATTCTTTTTTTTTTTTATTAGTTTTCACCTTTACGAATGAAACCAGAGGGGTGTTTCATTATGATCTGGATTGCACTTTTATCTTTCATTTTATTCTTATCCTTTTCTTAGGGGTCTTAAGGCAGACCCTCTATAACTAAAAACATAAAACGAAAAGGGAGATTTTAGTATTATTAATTAAAAATTAAATTAATAGCCATAACTAAAACTAATAAAATGGCTATAACTAATTATTCCGTTAATAAATAATTCTAAAATAATTCTAAATTATTTATTAAATTATTTATTAATTAATATTATTTATTAAATTATTTATTAATTAATAATTAAATAAATGAAATTATTTATAATATTATAATATTAATTAATTAATATTAATTCTATATTATTAAGATTATTTAAGTATTATAATATAAGATTGTAATATCCAATAAGTATACAATAAGATTCTAACTTAATTACTAGTACTAGATTATTTTTAAATTTATAGAAATATAAAATGAAATATATTAAAATAATGTAATTAAATATTTCATTTTATTAATAGGAAAATATCAACAAAAATACTAAATTAAATATAGAAATATCGAATAGTAAAAAAAATCTTATACACTAATTAAGCTAATTAAGATCTTGATTGTTGATAAACATATATTTTAGAAATAGATCGAAATTGAATATCGCTATATTAATAGGTATGTTCTATAATATTCAAATATCTAATATTTTTGGAATTTTTTTTTATAATTCTTTTATATATTTTTTCTATATATCATATTTCTTATGAAATAGCTAAGAATGAAGAGTTAATATCTCAGTAGTTTACTAAAATTAGTATACGTGTACAATTTTTATTATGTGAGCCCGCTTAGCTCAGAGGTTAGAGCATCGCATTTGTAATGCGATGGTCATCGGTTCGATTCCGATAGCCGGCTTTTCTCCATTTGTTTTATTTTTTACATAGTTGATAATGTGAAATCAAAATGAAAAACCCCTTTCCCTTTTCCCAAGGGTCACCGATCTATTTCTATTATCTCGTAGGAACTTGAACTT